GTAAAACTCTTATTTGGGAACTGTTTCAAGCAAATGCGCGTTCCCCGCTTTTTTTGGACAGAATAAAAAAAGGCCTTCTTTTTTCTTTTGATATCTCCGAACTGATGAAAGTTTTTTTTAGAAATAGAATGGGCAAAGGGGCAGAATTCAAAAATATAGATTATACAGAAGAAGGGGCAAAAAGAGGAGAAAAAGAAGAGGAGAACAAAGCAAAGGAAATAGTACAGATAGAAATGGCGGAAATTTGGGAGACCCTTCCATTTGCGCAAGTAATAAGAGTTGTTCTGTTAATAATTCAATCGATTTTTAGAAAATATATTCTATTACCTTCCTTGATAATCGTTAAAAATATTGGGCGTATCCTATTATTCCAACCCCCCGAGTGGTCTGAGGATTTACAAGAATGGAATAGAGAAACCCATCTTAAATGTGCCTATACTGGTGTTGAATTATCAGACAAAGAATTTCCGAAAAATTGGTTAACAGATGGTATTCAAATAAAAATACTTTTTCCTTTCTGTTTGAAACCTTGGCACGGATCTAAGCTACGGACCTCTTATAAAGATCGAATGAAAAAGAAAGGACAAAAACAAAAAGACGATTTTTGTTTTTTAACGGTTTGGGGACTGGAAACTGACCTTCCTTTTGGTTCTCCCCGAAAAAGACCTTCCTTTTTTAAGCCCGTTTTTAAGGAACTAAAAAAAGAAATTGGAAAGGTGAAAAAGAAGGATTTTCTAGTTCTAAGAGTTTTAAAAGGAAAAAGTAAATTTTTTCTACAGGACTCAAAAGAAACAAAAAGGGGGATTATCAAAAACGTTTTATTTTCGTTTATAAAAAAAATAAAAAAAGAGCTCTTAAAAATAAATCCAACTCTATTATTTAGATTGATAGGAATATATGAATCCAGTGAAACTAACCAAGAAAAAGACTCTATAATCAGCAATCAGACAATTCATGACTCGTTTAGTAAAATTCGATCTACAGGTTGGACAAATTATTCACCGACAGAAAAAAAAATAAAAAATATGACTGATAGAACAATCACAATCAGAAAAAAAATAAAGAGTATTACAAAAGAAAAAAAAAAAGTAACTCCAGGAATAAATAGTAGTCCTAACAAAACAAGTTCTAATGTAGAATCACCCCCAAAAATTTGGCCAATAAAGACTCGATTAATCCGTAAATTACTTTTTTTTCTAAAAATTCTCATCAAAAAAATATACATAGATATCTTTCTATGTATCATTACTATTCTCAGAATCCATACACAACTTGTCCTTGAATCAACAAAAAAAAGGATTCATAAAAACATTTACAATAATGAAACAAATAAAGAAAAAAAAAAAAAAAAAATTCACCTCATTTCGACTATAAAAAAGTTACTTTATAATATTAGGAATAGTAAGAAGAATTCACATCCTTTTTTTGACTTATCCTCCTTGTCGCAAGCATATGTATTTTACAAATTATCACAAACCCGAGTTTTTAATTTGTATAAGTTAAGATCTGTTCTTGAATATCATGGAACATCTTTTTTTCTTAAGACTGCAATAAAGGATTCTTTTGGAACACAAGGAATATTTCATTCCGAATTAAGGCATACGAAACTTTCAAGTTATGAAACGAATCAAATGAATCAATGGAAAAACTGGTTAAGGGGTCATTATCAATACAATTTGTCTCAGATTAGATGGTCTGGATTAATACCACAAAAGTGGCAAAATAGACTCAATCAACACCATATGGCTCAAAAAAAAGATTTAACGAAATGGGATTCATATGAAAAAGGTCAATTACTTCATTACAAAAAACAAAAAAATTTTGAAGTATATTCATTATTAAACTCAAACCAAAAAGAGAATTTTCAAAAATACTATAGATCTAATCTTTTATCATATAAATCTATTAATTATAATTATGAAATGAAGACAGACTCATATATTATTTATGGATCACCATTACAAGTAAATAACAACCAAAGAATTTCTTATAATTACACCACACATAAACACAAATTCTTTGATATACTGGAGAATATTCCTATCAATAATTATCTAGAAAAGGGTGATATTATGTATATGGAAAAAAATTCAGATAGAAAATATTTTGATTGGAAAATTCTCCTTTTTTTTCTAAGACAAAAAGTAGATATTGAGGCCTGGATCAAAATGGATCCCAACAGTAAAAAGAATACTAAGATTGGAAATAAGAATTACCAAAAAATTGAGAAAATTGATAAGAACGATCTTTTTTATCTTACGATTCATCAAGATTCAGAAAGAAATCTGCCCAATCACAAAAAAGGCCTTTTTGATTGGATGGAAATGAATGAAGAAATACTAAATCGCCCCATATCGAATCTAGAACTTTGGTTCTTCCCGGAAGTTATGCTACTTTCTAATGTATACAAAAAAAAACCGTGGATTATACCAAGCAAATTACTTCTTTTAAATTTTAATAAAATAAATGAAAATGGTAGTGACAATAAAAACATTAATGG